TTTTGAAAGAACTATTCACGGAACAAGGGACCCCTCTCTCGCTAGCAATTGATCTTCAGACCTATCCTCTTGTTCTATCAACCAATCTTATTATTAGATTTTGCTCGTGCTGTTGAGAAAATAAACCCTTTTTTATATTCTTCTAATTTATCTCTATATCTATATACTAAACTTCTACAGTATCAGACTTTTTTTTATTATTATATTTAGTGTCTTCTTTGGTAGGTTTCCTTTTCTTTTCGATGAATCGAAAATTCCAAAGTCTATCTTTCAACAAGTCTAAGAAAGAGACTTCTACGATAATTTTCTATTTATTTTTATCTGTTAGATTCAAAATAAAAAAGAGAAGTTTCTTTTTTTCATTAAATGGAATTCAAATTCAATAGAATAAATATATTTATAATATTAAATAAAAAAAGGAAACCGGAAATAAAAAAAGAATTTTTGTCTGGAATCAAAAAAAGATATTAAAAAGGGCTTTTATGTTGTGACTTGGAATAAACTAAAATTTTTTCCGTGGAGGAACGGAATAACAATTTATTCCTATGAACCATCTAGGAACAAGGAACTTGAATCGGAAATATCGACAAATTCTTGTGGATTCAAAAAAAAAAAAGGGTCAACTGGTCCAATTTTATCTCTATCGAATTTGAATATCAGAATAGAAGATCTAGTCATGATTCAATGGGTCAGGTCCAACTACTTTTTTTGTTGATTTCTAATTTTTCAATGGATTTGATTGGCAGAATGGAAAGTATAGATATGTGGCAATTCAAGAGACGACTTATCATTATTCATGATAATTCGAATTTACTGAAAAATGTTCACTAGTCTACTATAACTATAATTCATTATAATATATTCTAACTCATTAGAATGATAATTTCTTATACAATCCAATGCAGTTCCTTACTTTTTTATTACAAATATTAACAATAGTTTTATTCTCCCTTCAAAAACATTATGACTGGAATTTTATGAAAAAAGGATTAAAGCCCCTTATCGGATTTGAACCGATGACTTACGCCTTACCATGGCGTTACTCTACCACTGAGTTAAAAGGGCCTATTGAATTCAATTCTTGAATGGAGTCGCTATGTGGATAAAATAGATTTGTGTACATATATTATATACACTAAGTACATGCAGTAGATTCATAGTAGCTTATTCTTGAATAAGAAAATGGATTTCCCTAGCAAGTATAGAAAAATGCAAGGACTTGTTTCATGGTCGACCTTGATTTTCGTTTATTAACTTTATTTCAATTTTATTTCCATGAAAATGAAATTCGCTTGATTGATACATGTACACCTACCAATTTGATCTAGATTCAAGTTATTTTCTAGAATCATAAATTCGACTTGTCCTATGAACTAAATTAGAATTCTCCTAATTCGATTAGAATTATATAATTTATAATTAGAGAAAAACAATTTTCAATAACTTATCTTGATTTCTCTTTTCAGATTTATCGTTTATTAAGCTCCTAGCTTAGTGTGAGCTAGGCATATCTTAACAATACAATAAATGAACCAAAGTGTAAGAAATGGAATGAAACCCCCTCTTTTTCGACAAATTATTCCATTCCGCACGGAATAGTATTTTTCATACTAGAAATTTTCTATTTTATTATTATTTATCTATTTATTTAATATAATATTAAATATAATGCATGGCAATTAGAATGAATAATTCATAAATAACGAATCAAAAAATTTGTATGAAATAATGAAAATAGAGCTTGGATCGAATCATGTTATTCTTATATTGACAATTAAAAAAGTTTATATTATGGTATACTTATAGTCTAGTATGATGGCGGCTAATCACTTCTTATGTCTCTCACGCCCCCATCGTCTAGCGGTCCAGGACACCTCTCTTTCACGGAGGGAGCGGGGATTCGACTTCCCCTGGGGGTAGGGTACTACGAAAGGAAGTTGATAATGGATTCCCAATAAGTCTAAAAAGGGTTCTTCCTGGGTCGATGCCCGAGCGGTTAATGGGGACGGACTGTAAATTCGTTGGCAATATGTCTACGCTGGTTCAAATCCAGCTCGGCCCAACAATTCAACAATCTACCAGGGGATGGTATAACCTCTTGTCCTTCCGAAATCCCTGATACGTAGGAGTCAAATTTTCTGCTATATCCCTTAATTTCCCTGGGATTGTAGTTCAATTGGTTAGAGCACCGCCCTGTCAAGGCGGAAGCTACGGGTTCGAGCCCCGTCAGTCCCGACGAATCCAATAAATCCATCACTTAGATGCAAATTTTCGGTACTGCAACGACTACCAATTTATGGTATAAAGATATATTTGAATTAGTACAATTGTTGGTAGCATTATATTCAGGATTCCAAGATAGATTGGTCTTATTTTTCGATTGTTCATACATAATATAATAGAATATGGACAGAGAAGAGAGTACCACAGGGTTCTTAGTAGCACATACACAAATAGAATTTCTTTTTTTATATGACCCAAAATCAAAATAAAGGGAATCGAATTCCTCCCTGAACTACGTTTCCGAATGTCATTATCTCGGGTTTTAGTTCTTATTTTGGGTAACTTCAATTAGGAAATTTCCTAATTTGAATTTGAAAATTTTATTCAAATTGCACACTGAACTTTTGATATATGTGCCCTAGTCCTAATATAAAAATCTTAGGAAAGAGGATAAAAGAAAGATAAAGATCGTCCCACAATAGCACTTTTCTTCGAGAAGGGATGAATTCGTGAAGGAATAAATAAAAATTCCTCTCCATTTTTGATTTCTTGTATTTTCGGAGTCCCATCAACATCGAAAATGCTACTATTAATATAATAGAATATTAGAAATAGAATATTAAATACTTTTTACACGGATTCATCTTTACCACACGTCTTTGTCTTCAAAGAAAATTAGATCATTAAAAAAAAGAGTTTAGAACTTAACCGCTTTCTTTTTCCATTTTAGCTCTATTGTTTATTTGGGTTTTGGTCTAATGGAAGTGGAAGGGCCGTCCGATGATACTTCATCGGATAATGATAGAAGAAAGGCGTAGGGTAGATTATCGAAAAAAAAGAACGGAACAGGAAATAAAAAATTCTTGATTGGATCAGGAATCCCGCTTTTGATTTGATTCGGTGTAGATAAAAGATTTTCCTATGGTATACTATTCAATTCTTGACAATGAGTTGATTTCATAGCTCAGATATTGTTATTTATGATATTGATTCGATTCAATACCATCAAGAGGGAATTCATCCATTGAATTTACAGGCAAAAGATTTATCATCTGTATGGGATTAAATCTCGAGTTATTGTGAAATCAAATTCAAATAAAAAAACTATTATATTATGGAAGTAAATATTCTTGCATTTATTGCTACTGCATTGTTCGTTCTCGTGCCTACTGCTTTTCTACTTATCATTTACGTAAAAACAATTAGTCAAAATCAAAGTAAAAATGATTAATAAATTTGAACGAAACTTGACTTCTGACGAAAAGGATTCAAATTCCGCGTCTTAACTGAAATGCGCGGACTAGAATCGGCAGTAGTCTATGCGATCTGATAGTATATGGTAGAAAGAAAGATATGAATCTTTCTTTCTACCATATACTATCAGAATTTTATTGGAGTGTAAAAAATATTCTACAGTGTATAAAATACTAAAGAATTCGTGGGAATGATTGAAATATTTCTTTGATTGAAAGAGTATTCTTTATATAACATATTAATTCCACTAGAATTCAACGGACTTTCGAAATGAATCTATTTTGATTTTAAATAAAAAAATGGTTACTTTTCAGAATGATCTATAAAACAATTGATAAAGTTTTATTCCTCAACTAATAGTATTTCTAGAGTCCACTTCTTCCCCATACTACGAGTGAAAGAGAAAATGTAAAGACTACCATTAAACCAGCCCAAGCGAGACTTACTATATCCATGTGAATTATGTCCTCTATTTCTATGAATATGAAGGAATTTTTCTATTATTGCTCACTAATAATAGTGGAATCAATGGCGCAGAGTCAAAAAGGGATTCTGACCCAACACTATTGATGAACTAATCAACGAAATCTCTATTTATAAAAAATTCCAATTATCTATTCAATAGAATATTGATTCAATGCCTGAGCACTCAGAGACTCTCGTGAGTCCGGATCAAAATTCCGCCCGTTTCCTCACTATAATCTTTCTTTATCAGGAATTCAGGGATTTACCATTTTTTACAAAAACCCTATACCTGATGCTTGAACAAGTATAAAAAAAGTCCTTTTCCTCTGCTTCTGCTGGGGACTCATTGAGCCAGTTTTTTCTATTAGCAAAAAAGTTAGATCTGCAGAAGAGAATAGGGGATTTTTAGTATTTTGTTGATCAGGCGACACCCAGATTTGAACTGGGGACAAAGGATTTGCAGTCCCCCGCCTTACCACTCGGCCATGTCGCCAAAAGGATACAATCTAGATGCAATTTTTACCTTTTTTAGTTCTTTTGGTTTGGGTAACTTGTATTTTTCATTCTGTTTTCCTTCATGCCTTTCCTAAAAGAAACCCTCCTCCTTTTCTATTTAAAATGAAAAAGAAAGTGTGGATTGTCAGTCACAAAAGCCAAAATTTATAAGAAATTTGAACCATTAACTATTAGCTGCTAACTGTGAATTCAAGAATTTTTTTTAGTTGGATTTGAATCTTAATTTATGTTTTCTTTATGATATAAAAATCAAAATTTATACATAATTCTCAATTTCCATTATAACAATATATATAACTATATGTAAACCCCATGTTATACAGATATCGAAGGGAGTCTTTTTTTCTAGAGGCTGTTGATAGAAAATTATCGGGAAATTCTCATGCTTCCATTTTTCATTAAATAAAAATTTCAATTTTGCACCCCCATTATCTAGAATAGAAGGGAAATAAGAAGGGGGAAGGTGGATATATATAGATAGCTATATCTGCACATGTTTAAGAAACCCCTCCTATACACTTCACAATCGCATTCTAGTTGTA